TCTTAAATATATTATATTTCACTAAGCAGAAATATAAAATTAAATATAATATAGCTACTGACTTATTTATCTCTAAATTCTATTTATGGCGAATAACAAATCAGCAAAAAAACGTATATTAATAAGTAAACGAAATACTCTTCAAAATCGTTTTTATAAAAGTTCAGTTAGAACACTAACTAAAAGATTCCTAAAAGATCTAGAAATCTACAAAGACTCAAAAAGTAACAGTGATAAAGAAAAAGTACAAATTGTACTAAATTCTATTTATAGTTTAATTGATAAAGGTTCAAAAAAAAATGTTTATCATAAAAACACAGCAGCACGAAAAAAAGCAAAATTAGCTGCTTTATTAAAAGCCGCAATATAAAATAATGAAGAAACATTATTTAAACTTTAAAATAACCTAATTTTAAATAGGTTATTTTATCTAAGAATTTTTTATTAATTTTTACAAATTAATAGAATTAACCTTTCCACATTGAGCTTAACATTATAAGTCAGTTAAGATGCATTCTAACAACCATAAACTATAATGAACTTAAGTATAAAAATTCTTAACTATTTATCAGTAAAAAACTAAGTACCACCACTATCAAGGTCTATAATTCAAGTCAATTTCTTTCGTGAAATAAATTTTTATTTTCTTCTTAAAAAATAATTTTATATTGATAAATCTACTGTGTTAGAATGAGCTACTAATTTGATTTTTAAGCTAAACAGCAAGAAACTAATGAAATTAAAATTTTAATTTATTTTATAAAATTATTACCCATACTAAAACTTAGTCATTATTTCATTTAAAATAAATTACTAATAAAACTTTTAAACTACTATATGATGAATTACACAACTGCTCTACCTGATTTTATTGAAATGCAACGAGTAAGTTTCTGTTGGTTTATTACACAAGGACTAAATGAAGAATTAAATACTTTTTCAAGAATTTATGATTTTAGTCAAAATACAGAATATGTTTTATTTGGACAAGAATATAGTTTAGTAAAGCCTATTTATAATATAGTTCGTGCTAAAAAATATACAGCAAATTATTCTGCCCAACTCGTTATTCCTTTAGAAGTTCGAAATAAAAAAACGAATATTATAAAATATCATACGAAATTTCCTATCATTAACTTGCCATTAATGACAAGTTCTGCAACTTTCGTTATTAATGGGTGTGAACGTGTTATTGTTAGTCAAATTATTCGAAGTCCAGGAGTATATTTTGAGAAAAACAAACATCAGAAAAAAAATAAAAAAATTAAAAGAGTAATATCTAGTGAAATTGGAAAACTAAAAAGTTTTACGCCGCCAAGTGAAATTTTACCTACAGAAAGTCGATTATACTTTTTAAAACCGACTATTAAAAAAAAATTAATTAATGATAAAAAGATAAGGTTTATCAAAAAAGAAGAAGATTGGAATTGGCAAGGAGAAACCATTAATATTTATTCGTTTAAACAACTAAAAGATTATGAAATTAACTTTAGCTCTTCATTTATTGAATATTTTAAAGTGTATAAAAGTTTGTTTAAGATACAAAATTTATCCACAAAAATAAAACGAATTAAAATTTTCTTAAAATGGTTATCGTCTAATGAAAGCTTCTTCGTATCGCATAACCAGCATAGAATTTTCTTATTAGTTAATTGTTTTAATTTATTAATAAAAACAGTTACCAAATATAAAATCTTAAAAGAAGCGAGGGGTAATAATATTAAGGAAAGCATGTTTAATGAGTTTAAACAAATTAAAAAATTATATGATAAAGTATTTCAAAAATCAGAAACATTATTAAAATTAAATATTAATAGAGAATTACTTGTTTTCTTACTTCGAGATTTAGACAATTTTACCTCACTCAATAATTTTAACTTCTTAAAATTAAATATTACACCAAAAATTAACACGATTGTTAATAACGATAAAGTACAATCTAATCTTTATTTTACTAATAGTTTTAAAGAGCTTATTAAATTTAAATATAATGTTACTAAAAAAGAAAAAGATAAAAAAAGAAGTCAATTACAAACAAAGATTTTTAAAAATAAAACAAAATATTTAAAGACAAAATCTAAAATTATTCAATATAAAGATGATCATTTAATAAAAGATATTTATAAGAAAAAATACGAAGAAAAGGAATTATATACCGCAACATTAATTCCTGAATATGGCTCATGGATCAGGTTCGGATTTCAAAAGAATACAAAAATTAATATTTCAAAATATCCTATAAAAAACCAAGAAGATGAAATTATTGTCCAACTTGATAAGGTAACACAAAAACCAATTATTCATTTATTGAAAGAAATGGGGGTTACTGATTTAGAAATTTGTCAAAACTTACAAAATTCTGACTTTTTCTACTTTAATAAGCCAATTTTAACACATTCAATTTACCAACCAAATAAATTATTACGTTTCAATTTAAATAAAAATTATTATAAAAATATCTCAGAATTTTCTAGGATTTTTGATCCATCTTATTACCGTTTAGGAAAAATTGGTCGTTCAAAATTAAATAATAGACTGAATATAAAATTATCAAAACGAATTACAACAATTACATACGAAGATATTTTCGCAATAATTGATAAACTAATAACCTTATCTACTTCTAAACAGATTAGTGATGACATTGATCATTTAAAGAACCGACGAGTTCGCTCCGTAGGGGAATTATTACAGAACTTATTCCGCATTGGATTCCAAAGACTATTGCGAAAGTTACGAAGTCAAACAAATAAAACATATTCAAGTCAATTATCTAGTTTTAATATCGTTGGGGCAACTATCCGAGAGTTTTTTGGGGCAAGTCAATTATCTCAATATATGGATCAAACAAACCCATTATCTTCATTGACACACAGACGCCGAATTAGTGGTTTGGGACCTGGAGGATTTGATAGAGATCGTATTAGTTTTGCTGTGCGAGATATTCATCCAAGCCATTATGGGCGAATCTGTCCAATTGAAACACCGGAAGGGCAAAATGTAGGGTTAATTGCTTCATTAACAACGTGTGCAAGAGTTAATGAATCAGGTTTTTTAGAAACACCTTTTTGGAGAGTTATTAATGGAAAAGTTATTAAAACAGGAAATCCTATTTATTTAACAGCTGATATTGAAGATTTTTATAAAATTGCTCCAGCTGATATTTCAACAAATGAAGAGAATTATTTAACCAAGAATTTAATTCCAGTACGTTATAAACAAGACTTTTTAACTGTTACCCCATCTGAAGTTGATTTTATTGCCGTTTCTCCAATTCAAGTTGTTTCTGTCGCCGCATCTTTAATCCCGTTTTTTGAACATGACGATGCGAATCGCGCATTAATGGGTTCGAACATGCAGAGACAATCAGTTCCATTGTTATTTCCACAAAAACCTATTGTTGGTACAGGTCTGGAAAATCAAATTGCATTAGATTCCGGTATGGTAATAAATGCACAACGAGAAGGGATTGTTGAGTTAGTAACAGCAAATAAAATTGTTATTCGTGAAAATTCAGGGCGACATTATAAATATGATCTACAAAAATATCAGCGTTCAAATCAAGAAACTTGTATTAATCATCGACCAATAGTATGGGAAGGTGAGGAAATTAAATCTGGACAAATGTTAACTGATGGACCAGGAATAATAAGTAGTGAACTTTCTTTAGGGCAAAATGTTTTAGTGGCTTATATGCCATGGCAAGGTTATAATTTTGAAGACGCAATTTTAATAAATGAAAGATTAGTTTACGAAGATATTTTTACATCGATCCATATTGAAAGATATGAAATTGAAATAGATCGAACAGCAGAAATGTCGGAGCAGACAACAAATAATATTCCAAATTTAAGTATTTCGGACGTTCAAAATTTAAATGAAGATGGAATAGTTACAATTGGAACATTTGTTAAACCAGGGGATATTTTAGTAGGAAAAATTATTCCAAAAGATGACTCTGAGCAATTGCCAGAATCAAAATTACTTAGAGCAATTTTTGGAGCAAAAGCAAAAGGAGTTCGTGATACATCTTTTAGAATGCCTGAAGGAGAATATGGAAGAGTTATTGAAACTTTAACATTTAATCGAAGAACAAAACTAGCTTATAAATTTGAGAAAATTCAAATTTTTATTGCACAAATAAGAAAAATTCAAGTGGGAGATAAAATTGCAGGTCGCCATGGAAATAAGGGAATAATTTCTCGGATTTTACCGCGTCAAGATATGCCTTTTCTTCCAGACGGTACACCTATTGATATTATTTTAAATCCATTAGGAGTTCCATCTCGAATGAACGTAGGCCAATTATACGAATGTTTATTAGGGTTAGCAGGCCATAAATTAAACCGTCGTTTTAAGATTTTGCCATTTGATGAAATGTATGGTTCAGAAGTTTCACGGATTTTAATTAATAAAAAATTACGACAAGCTTCAATTGAAAATGATGAAGCATGGCTTTTTAATCCCTATTCTCCAGGAAAAATGGTACTTCTTGATGGAAGAACGGGCAAAGAATTTGATAACCCGATTACCATCGGTAATGCATATATGCTAAAATTAATTCATTTAGTTGATGATAAAATGCATTCACGGGCAACTGGTCCTTATTCATTAGTAACTCAACAACCATTAGGTGGAAAAGCGCAACATGGTGGACAAAGGTTTGGTGAAATGGAAGTATGGGCACTTGAAGGGTTTGGTGCATCTTTTACATTAAAAGAACTTTTAACAATTAAATCTGATGATATGCAAGGAAGGAATGAAACGTTAAACTCTATTATTAAAGGTCAACCAATACCAACTTCAGGTGTTCCAGAATCATTTAAAGTTTTAGTTCAAGAATTACGTTCAATTGGGTTAGATCTAAGTACTTATCGAATTGATGAATTTAGTTCAGATCAAGCGTATGAAATTGAATTAAACTTAATTGAAAAATATAATCCGTTGTTAAAAACATTTTCTCATACATCAAATATAAATAATATTTCATTTTAAAAATTTAATATGATACGCTCTGAAAAAGAATTTGATTATATAAAAATAAAGTTAGCGTCCCCTATGAGAATATTACAATGGTCTCATAGAAAATTACCTAATGGACAATTTGTAGGAGAAGTTCAAAAGTCTGAAACTATCAATTATCGAACATTTAAACCTGAAATGGATGGTTTATTTTGTGAAAGAATTTTCGGTCCAAGCAAAAGCTTAGAGTGTGCATGTGGTAAATATAAACGAGTTCGGTATGAAGGGCTAATTTGTGAACGTTGTGGCGTTGAATTGACTGAATCACGAGTTCGACGACATCGAATGGGTCATATTAATTTAATTTATCCAGTCACACATGTTTGGTATACTAATAGCCGACCGAATTATATCGCTTTACTACTCGAAGTCGAACAATGCGAAAAAAGATTAGATACTGGATGGACAGAATTTACGGATACAAGAGAAAATAAAGAAAAAGATATACCTGAAGATTTTTCTTCAGATATTAATAATTATCTTACAAGTCCAAAAGTACTTTTAAATTATAAGAAATTTCTTAAAGAAAAATCAAAAGCAAAAAAATCTAATATTGTAAATTTTTACGATGAACGAATAAAGCGAATAAAATTAGCATCTCTTGCTTATTTTATTGCTGAAGATGAAATTGCTTTTTATGGACTTCATTGGGATTTACAACAATACCGCCGTTGTCGAGAATTAGGATTTACAGGTTATCCATTAAAACCTTATTCAAAATCGTATAACCGGCGCCGAAATACGCCTAAATATTTATTAAGATCAACACCAAATTATTTAATTGGTGCTGTCTTAATTAAACGTGAATTAGAAAAATTAAATCTTGATCAAGAAATAATTAAAACACGTAATTTTATTACACTTTGCAGTAAAGTACTTCATAAAGAACAACCATTTTACAATTTTTCACATTGGTCTAAAAAATGGGAATACCAACGTATTTATAAATTACGAGATCAATCAATTAAGCGAATTCGGATTTTAGAAAATTTACTAACGACAGGTGCAAATCCAGCATGGATGATTATAACGATCTTACCCGTTATTCCACCTGCATTAAGACCAATGATTCAATTAGAAGGGGGACGTTTTGCAACTTCGGACTTAAATGAATTATATAGAAGAATAATTACACGTAATAACCGTCTTCTTCGGCTATTAGAAATTGATGCTCCTCAATTAATTATTCGAAATGAAAAACGAATGTTACAAGAAGCAGTAGATACATTAATTGATAATGGAAAACGAGGGAAAATTGCTTTAAGTGCAAATAATCGTCCATTAAAATCTTTGTCGGATATTATAAAAGGGAAACATGGTCGTTTCCGCCAAAATCTACTTGGGAAACGTGTAGATTATTCGGGTAGATCAGTTATTGTTGTAGGTCCAAGTTTAAAATTAAATCAATGTGGTTTACCTTACGAAATGGCAATTGAATTATTCCAACCCTTTATTATTCGTGAACTCATTAATCAGGGATTAGCAAGTAATATGAAAGTTGCAAAAAACTTACTTCAACAAAATGAGCCAATTATAGATCCTGTACTTGAAAAAGTATTATCTAATCATCCCATTTTTTTAAATCGAGCACCAACATTACATAGACTGGGAATACAAGCTTTTGAACCTATTATCATTCAAGGGCGTGCTATCAAACTTCATCCTTTAGTTTGTTCAGCCTTTAATGCGGATTTTGATGGAGATCAGATGGCTGTTCACGTTCCACTTTCATTAGAAGCTCAAGCCGAATGTTATATGTTAATGTTAGCACCTTATAATTTTTTATCACCTGCAAACGGTGAGCCTATTATTATGCCAAGTCAAGATATGGTATTAGGTTGCTATTATTTAACTGTAGACAATATTACAGGATTACTAGGCTCAAATCATTATTTTGCTGATTTGAATGATGTTATCTTAGCCTATACTCAAGATCAAATTGAAATTCATACTTCAATCTGGGTTCGATACAAACATAAAATTTCTAAACCTTCAAATTTTATAAAAAAAATTAAATTAAAAGATGGGAGTTCTATTGAATACTACGAAAATATTCAGATTCGTAAAGATAAAAATAATAAAACTATTGTTCAATATTTACAAACTACAACTGGACGTGTTCTTTTAAATTATACAATTCAAACGACCTTAAATCTTGAATTATAAAGATTTAGAGTGTTTGAATTAAAAAAAAAATTAACTAAAAGAATTATGAAAGATTATATTTATCAAAATACACTTATCAACAAAAAAGAATTAAAAGCTTTACTAGCTTGGAGTTTTTCAAAATATGATTCCATGCAAGCTTCTTTATTAGCAGATGAATTAAAATATCTAGGATTTAAGTATGCAACACAAGCTGGTATTTCAATTAGTATTGAAGATTTAAAGGTACCAGTTACAAAAAATGAAATGTTAGAAAAAGCAAATAAAGATATATTAAATGCAGAAAAAATTTGCTTGAAAGGAAAAATCACAGACGTAGAGCGTTTTCAAAAAATTATTGACACTTGGAGTATTGCTAGTGAATCCCTAAAAGATAATGTTGTATCATTTTTTAAAACTTATGATCCCCTAAATTCCGTTTATATAATGGCATTTTCAGGAGCAAGGGGAAACTTATCACAAGTTCGTCAACTTGTTGGTATGAGGGGTCTTATGGCTGATCCTAGTGGTGAAATTATGCGTGTACCTATTAAAAAGAATTTCCGTGAAGGATTAACAATTACAGATTATTTAATGTCTGGTTATGGTGCTCGTAAAGGTATTGTTGATACAGCTTTAAAGACAGCAAACTCAGGTTACTTAACCCGTCGTTTAATTGATATTGCACAAGATATTATTATTAGAGAAAAAGATTGTTTAACATCCTCTTCATTTATAATTGACAACGAAAATAAATTAGATAATGAGCAACTTATCGGAAGAGTTTTATCGAAATCAGTTTATGATTCAAAAACTCAAAAATTAATTGTTCCAGCTAATACACATATAACATTGAATGTATTAAATACATTTAAACAGCAACAAGTCTCAAAATTTCATATTCGTTCACCCTTAACTTGTAGTTTATATCATTCCATTTGCCAAATGTGTTATGGGTGGGATTTATCTAATCAAAATCTAGTTGATTTAGGAGAAGCAGTTGGTATTCTTGCAGGGCAATCAATCGGTGAGCCGGGAACACAATTAACAATGCGAACTTTTCATACAGGAGGAATTTTTACTTCAGAAGCGCGGCAACAAATTATTAGCCCAACAAATGGTATTATTAAATTTTCTAAAATTTTAAAAACAATCATATTACGTACAAATCGAGGTGATGATGTTTTAGTTACTAAAAATTCAGGATCATTAATATTAATTCCTCAACAAAAGGAAGAAAAAATCATCCAAATGGAATTATTACGAAATACAATGTTATTCGTAAAAAGTAATCAATATGTAAAAAAATCATCGATTATAGGAGAATTAATAAGTCTAGAAAAACAAACTTTAACAGAAAGAAAACCAATATTAAGTGATACATCTGGTGAGATTTTTATCCCAAAACTAAAAACTAGAACAAACTTAATTACACAAAATCGATTATTATGGATTTTATCAGGACAAGTTTATCAAGCTCCAAGTAATTCTTTTTTAAACTTCTATACAGACCACAAAATCAATAAAAATAGTTATATTTTTAGAACAAAATTAATAAATCAATACTCTGGTTACATAAAAACTTTTAATAGTAACAAGAATGTATTGGAACAAAATATACAAATTACAAATGATACCTATTTTTTAAATAATAGTTACGCTCAAAAAATTATTAAACCTAAAAATAATAAAAATTATTTAATTAATTGGGATAATTCAAAATATTTAGTTACATTAAAAGATTCAAATTTAAAAAATTGGAAACAGTGTAATAACTATAAACCCTTTGCACTTTCATTTAATAATACATTTAAAACTTTAACTGGTGGGATAATGTATTATGATCAACGAGTTAAACAAAAACAAAATACCCTAGATAAATTAATTTCTTACAATATCGCTTATGAACTAAGTAAAGAAGATTATGAAAAAATAAGTAAAAATCATTATGAGACTTATCTAAAAAGTTTAGAAAGTAAAATTGATAAAAATGGATTTATCTTTTATCAAAATTTCTTAAACTATCAAGAAATGGAGAATATCTTTTTAAAGTTAAAATTAAAAAAGAAAGTTCTTCATAACTCTTTAATTTGGCTTTCAGAAGAGACCTATAAATTAAATTGTGATAAAAACATTTTATTAGTTGAAAATGGGAACTTTATATCAAAGAATTTTGAAATTATTCCAAATATTATTTCAAAAACCGCAGGAATTATTGATGTTTCTCAAAAAAATAATATTATCGAAGAAATTGCGATTAAAGCCGGAGTTGTTTACCAGGGAAAACAATTTGAGCGATTAGATAAAAATGTATATTATCCGGGTGAAATCATTTTTGATAATATCGAGATAACACAACCCTCAGTATGCGAACATATTACAACAAAAGTTAGTAATCAATTATTAATTCGACCTTTTACTATTTATGAAATTCCTAAAGAAAAAAATTTAAAAAGAGTTTTCAGTAAGAATAATGAATCCGATTTAGTATTTGAAATAACTAATAAAACGAATTATTTATATAAAACAAACCAAAAGATTAAAACGTCTAGTAGTATAAATTTAATTTCTCAAAGTATAAGTTTAAATTCGAAAAATTCGGTACAAAATAATATTACGATTAATTTAAGTAATTCTTTTAAATCAAAACGTTTAAATTTAAAAATTTTAGAAAAATTAATTTTAAATCAGTATATTCCCGCACATTTAAAATATACAAATTTACAATCTTGTCTACTTGTTGAACCAACTCAATTTATAGACTCGTATACAACATTAGGCTATCTTGAATCACTTACTATGAATTCTTTAGAAATAGTAAAATTCAAATCAAAATGTTCAAATAAAAAACAAGTTTTTTTAATATCTAATGATGATTGTATAACAGTTAAAAAAGAACAAGGAAAAAATAAGACCATTAATGAATTAATCATTGATAATATTAAGGTAAATCAAACTGGGAAGGTTTTAATTGATAATGATAAATTCTTAACTATACAAAAGGGGCGACCTTATTTTTTCCCAAATTGTAAAACTGATGATTCTAAAGAAAAAATTGATTTACAGTATAAAATATTAACCTTAGATAATAATATTTCTACTCAGAAAACTAATACTTTTTTAAATTATTACGATATTACCAAACGATCAATAGTGGAAAAATTAGATCCAAATAAGAAATCATATGGATTTAAAATTAAATTTTCAAAAATGTTTATTAAAAAAAATGGAAAATTTTATAGTTCTCCGATTCCATTATTTTTAAATAATTTCTCATTAACAAAAGAAAAGCAAGAAATAAATATAAACGCTCTTCAGATTAAAAATACACAATTAAAAATTAAGCAATGCCTTCCATTACTATTAAAAAGTTCATCTTTCATTCCTAATAAAATTAAAGAAGGTATTTCGTTTAATAATAATTTGACCGGTTTAAAATTCTTAAAATATCCTTTTAATAAATCAATTGGGATTCATTCAATAACAGAAGATTATTTTGAACAAGAAGTAAATAGTATGTATTGTAAAAATGGTGAATTTATTGAAAAAGGTGAAGTGATTGGTTTATTAAACTTTGAAAAGGAAATTACTGGAGATATTGTTCAAGGTTTACCGCGAATAGAAGAATTATTAGAAGCACGAAAAAAGAAACCTACAAATAAACATTTAGCAACAAATCAAAAGAAAAGTTTATTAATCCAAAAAACGAGTATTGACTCTAGTTTTGAATTTCAAAAACTAGGTACAACAATAAAAGAAAATGATAAAATTAACCCCCATAATTTGTTAAAAATTTACTTTAATTATTATGGAATAAAAAAACAGTTCTTTTCTAGTGAACAAAAATTTACAACTTCATATCGCTTAGTAAATAATTATGAAGCAAGCTACCGAACATTTAAAAAAATTCAATTATTGATATTAAATGCTGTTCAATCAGTTTATCAATCACAGGGTGTTTCGATTGCTAATAAACATTTAGAAGTAATTATTAAACAAATGACTACAAAAGTTTTAATAACACATGAAGGTCACACCCCATTATTACCTCGTGAAGTAGTTGATTTATATCATATTCAATATATTAATCAAATTATTGAAGCTCACAATAAACGTCCAGCATATTATGTTCCATTATTATTAGGAATCACAAAAGCAGCATTAAATAATCCAAGTTTTATTTCAGCAGCAAGTTTCCAAGAAACCACGCGTGTTTTAACAAAAGCTGCTATTGAAGGTAGAGTAGATTGGTTACGTGGTTTAAAAGAAAATATAATTATTGGACATTTAATTCCGTCTGGAACAGGGTATCAAAGTTATACAAATTGTTTCAACCTTATTTCACAAAATAAAACTAACGTTAACATAGAAAAAATTAAAATAAAAATCTAGATTTAATTCTTTTCAATCTGTTGATGTTATTCTATACTAGAGCAAAGTACAATTATTTAATTAAGGAGTTATAAAATTTTATGGCTGATATTAACTTAGCCCAATTATTAGAAGCTGGTGTTCATTTTGGACATAAAGCTTATAGATGGAATCCGAAGATGTTTCCATATATTTATACAGAACGAAATAATATTCATATTTTAGATTTAGTTCAAACAGCTCAATTACTAAAACGAGCAAATTCTTATGTTGCAAAAGCTGCATCAGAAGAAAAAACATTCCTATTTGTTGGGACAAAACGTCAAGCAAGTGCTGTAATCGCTCAACAAGCAAATAGCTGTAATTCATATTATGTAAATCATAGATGGTTAGGCGGAATGTTAACAAATTGGGTAACATTAAAAAGTAGGATTGAACGATTAAAAACATTAGAACAACAAGAAGTTGATGGAATTTTTAATTTATTGCCAAAAAAAGAAGCATCATTACGCTTAAAAGAATTAGAAAAATTACGAAAACATTTAAATGGTGTTAAGAATATGGCTAAATTGCCAGATGTGGCAATTATTATTGATCAAAAACGGGAAATGACCGCTATTCAAGAATGTCGTAAGCTAAATATTCCTATTATTTCTATTTTAGATACTAATTGTGACCCTGATTTAGTAGATATTCCAATTCCAGGGAATGACGATGCTGTAAGATCACTTAAATTAATTCTAAGTTCTTTAACAGATACAATTAATCAAAATAGACCTTCTTAATTATAAAAGTTTTTAATTTATAGATAAAATAATTTTTTTACAATGATTTAGTTTTTAAGAAAGAACATTTTTCTAATTATAAATGCTCTTTCTTAAAAATTAAATTACTACGTTAATGAAACTTTTCCACCAGCGTCTTCAATTTGTTTTTTTGCATCTTCTGCTGCATCTTTACTTACTCCTTCTTGAACCATCTTAGGTGCAGATTCTACAAGTTCTTTTGCCTCTTTTAAACCTAATCCTGTTAGAGTTCGAACAACTTTTAATACTGCAATTTTCTTATCAGCTGGAACTTCATCTAACATAACAGTAAATTCTGTTTTTTCTTCTACTTCTTCAGCGGCAGCTGGCGCAGCAGCCATCATAACACCACCACCAGCACTTGCAGATGCATCAACACCAAAAGTTTCTTCGATTGCAGTTACTAATTCTGATGCTTCTAATAAAGTTAATGTTTTTAATTCTTCAACAATTTGATTAATTTTGTCTGACATAAAAATTTTTATTTAAAATATATATATTTAATTGTTAATTGTTCACTTAAGGTTTAATCTACTAATCAAAAGCATTTAAATCTAATTGAATAGATGGGCCCATACTCGTACAGATAAATAAACTTTTAAAATATTTACCTTTTACACCAGAGGGGCGATTTTGTTCTATAGATTGATATAATGATGTTAAATTTTCAATTAGTTGATTTTTTGAAAAATCTGCTTTTCCAAAACTTACATGAACAACTCCTGTTTTATCTGCTTTGTATTCAAATTTTCCTTTTTTGAATTCAGATAATGTTTCTGTTAAACTTGTACTCACAGTACCTGACTTTGGTGAGGGCATTAAACCTTTCGGCCCTAAAACTCGACCAAGTTTTGCTAATTTTGGCATCATATCAGGTGTTGCCACTAATAAGTCAAAATTAATGTTACCTTGACTAATATCATCAATTAATTCTTGACTACCAACGATATCAGCCCCACTTTCTTTTGCTTCATTAAAATTTGCTTCGTTTGTTAAAACAGCAATACGTGTTGATTTCCCGACACCATGAGGCAATGTTACAGTAGTCCGTAGTTGTTGATCTGCATATTTGGGATCAATATTCAGATTAGCGTGTAATTCAACAGATTCAATAAATTTAGCCGTAGCAGTTTCTTGAAGCAAACTAATTGCTTCTTCTAAACTTGAATGAACGGCATTTTTGATTTTTTTAAGGTTTTCGTTTTGACGTTTGGATAATTTTCGCATATAATTTCTTTCTTAAAAACTTGCAAACTTAAATATTAGTCTATAACTGTAATACCCATATTTCGGGCAGTTCCTTCAACAATTCTTATTGCACTACTTATTTTGGTAGTATTCAAATCTGGTAATTTAATATTAGCGATCTCTTCTAATTGTGCTTTTGTTACAGATCCAACATTTACTCGGTTTGGAGTTGACGAACCTTTTTTAACTTTTGCAGCATTAGCTAATAAAACAGATGCAGGCGGTGTTTTAAGAAGAAAAGTATAACTTCGATCTTCATAAACTGAAATTTCAACTGGAATAATAAGCCCGGCTTTTTCAGCCGTTCGAGCATTATATTCTTTACAAAAGGCTGCAATGTTTACACCATGTTGACCTAAAGCTGGCCCTACAGGAGGAGCCGGTGTAGCTTTTCCAGCAGGTAATGCTAATTTAATCAATGCAGTTATTTTTTTTGGCATATAATTTTATTTTTATTTCTTAATAAAATAGAGATATATAATTTTAACTTTAATTAATAAAAAAAAGATTTAACATTTTTAAAAGTTTTTACTTTCACTCTACGTTTAAATCTTTACAAAATCAATTAGTTACGGAAATTTTAAATAATTAAAATTCTATTTTCTAACACACACCTCTTCTTTTTAAGAGAAACGCGCCCTGAAGGACTTGAACCCTCGACATCTAATTTTGGAGACTAGCGTTCTACCAACTGAACTAAGGACGCATATTAATATTTTAATAAATATATCTTTAAAAAACAAGGTTTCCTATTTTAAATTAAGGCAAAATCTAAATTTTAATGAATATGAAAAAATTTAACAGTAAAGTACAGTTCTCAATTTCCGATACCCCTCTACCACATAACTTCGTAGCAGAAAAAATTATTTTAAGTTGTTTGTTAATTAATTATGAAGCTATTGAAATTACAATAAAAACTGTTCGCGTTGAAACTTTTTATTTTATAAATCATCAAGAAATTTATAAAGCTATTGTAGAAATGTATCGTAAAAAACTCCCTATAAATGTATTTTCAGTAAATAACTTTTTAAAAGAGACGGGTTGTTTAAATAAAATTGGAGGCACAAAAGTTTTATTAGAACTTCTTAATCAAATTCCTAATTTAGCCTACTTAGAAGAATACATTCAATTAATTCAAGATAAATTTTTACGACGTTCATTAATTAATTTAGGTTATGAAGCAATTAATTCAGCTTATATTACAAACATACCACTAGAAATAATTTTAAATGATTTTGAAAAAAAGTCATTTAAATTAACAAATGAATTAAAAGAGGACAAAAAATTAACTACTGCAGAATTATTTTCAAATGTTTTCTTAGAATTAAAAGAAAAAGCTTTAAAACCTGAATTACCAGGATTAGGGTCGGGGTTTTACGATTTAGATTCATTGACACAAGGTTTTCAAAAGTCTGATCTAATTATCCTTGCTGGACGTCCTTCTATGGGAAAAACAGCTTTTATTTTAAATATAACAGAAAACATACTTAAAAAGTATAAAGTACCAATATTATTTTTTAGTCTTGAAATGTCAAAAGAACAATTAATATATCGTTTACTTTCAAATGAAACAGGAATAAGTCAAACCCGTTTAAAAATTGGAAATTTATATAAAGAAGATTGGCATAACTTAAAAGAAAGTATTCAACATTATTCGCGCTTGCCATTTTTTATTGATGATCAGGCAAATCTAACAACTCAAGATATTCGTTCAAAAATAAAAAAAATTTTATTTGAACAGAATAAAATTGGATTAATTGTTATTGATTATTTACAATTGCTATTAAGTTCAAAATTAAAATCTGAAAATCGTGTTCAAGAGCTCTCTCAGATTACCAGAACACTTAAAAATATTGCTAAAGAGTTTCAAATACCAGTTATTGCATTATCTCAATTAAGTAGAAATGTTGAAAATCGAATAAATAAACGACCCGTTTTATCTGATTTACGTGAAAGTGGCTCAATTGAACAAGATGCAGACTTAGTCTTAATGTTATATCGAGAAAATTACTATAACCCAACAGTTGAAAAAAATGAAAAGATTACTCCGGCTGAATTAATAATTGCAAAACACCGTAATGGACCTTTGGGTATAGTTGAATTATCATTTCAAGATGACCCCACTAAATTTTTGAATACTTTCTCTACTCCTTAATAAATGCCCAGATCCAGATTCGAACTGGAGACACGAGGATCTTCAATCCACTGCTCTACCAACTGAGCTATCCGGGCTTAATAAATATTATACAACATTCTACTGAAAATAACAAGATTAATCTTGTTATTTTCAGTAGAATGTTGTATAATATTTATTGGGTATAGTAATTAATATAATTTACTTAAAAAATCTAAATATGTCAGGATTGTAAAATAGCAGCATAAGATTCAGAAGGTATATTAGTATTTTACTATATCTATTTTTAAAACAAATTTATTTAATTTGTAAAAATAAAGTTTTTTATATTAAGTTAGTAACTCATAAATATTGGTATACTGATATAAGTACTATTTTAAATTTGGAAATAAAATAATAAAAATAAATTTTAACAAGATAGGATGAAATTTTTTAAGTTTAAAAAATCTATAAAATTAAAAAGTTAAGAGATAGCGAGGTTTATGATGAACTATTTATTCAAATTAAAGTACTTTAACTATTCTATATTCTATTAACGATTGTTAAGAAGTAAAAAATTGTAATAGTCTCATAATTTGGTAAATACTTCTCTGGTTTATCGTATAAATTGGGATATTTCGTTTATTTGCTAAATTTTTTAATCGGAAATTTCGTCTCAAATGTTTCTTCAAACCTATTATAAGATTTGCTTGTTTAATTTGAGTCGTAATTATAATTCTATCATTAAATTTTATTAAAATTTCTCGGATCAAATTTTTTGATAAAGAATATGGATAAATAATAAGAGTTGTATTTTTTAAAGTTAAGGAACTAAGACTTTTCGGCTTATCCATTTCAAACCAATTTCTATGAATTGAAATCATTTCTTGATTTAAAAACCGAGAGTTTTTTATTAGAAAATCCTTTTGTAACTTTTTATAATTAATAATTAATTTTTCATTTTTTTTTATAGTACGAACTTGTGAAATATTAAAATTTCCGCGTAATATTAAATCAACTGAATTCTCAACGTTCTCATGAATTGTCCAAGAATATATATTATTAACTTCAATTGCAAGCTGAAACGCCGGATATGATTTTCGTTCTAAAATACTTTTTTGGGTACCGCGTCGTTTAGCTTCTTCATCACTTATTGTTACGTATTGAATTCCACCGATTAAGTCAGAGAGTGATGGATTTTTGATTAAATTTTCTAAGCAATTTCCATGGGTTGTGCCTACTAGTTGAACACCTTTTTCTGCAATAGTTCGTGCAGCTAATGCTTCAAGTTCTGTTCCAATTTCATCAATAACAATTACTTGAGGCATATGATTTTCAATAGCTTCAAACATTATTTTATATTGAAGTTCAGTTTTTGGAACCTGCATACGACGGGCTCTTCCAATACCACGATGAGGTACATCACTTTCCCCTGCAATCTCATTAGATGTATCAATAATGATAACTCGCTTTTCCATTTCATCAGAAAGGACACGCGCAATTTCGCGAATAATTGTCGTTTTTCCAACTCCAGGTTTCCCAAGTATTAAAATTGATTTTCCAGACTCAAGCAAATCTCTAAGAATTGAAATTGTCCCAAAAATTGCACGTCCAACTCTACATGTTAGACCATTTATTAGAAACTGTCGATTTCTGATACAACTTATCCGATGAAGTGTTCGTTCAATGCCTGCACGATTTTCTCCACTAAATTTACTTATACGCTTAGTTATATAATCTATATCTTGCCAGGAAATAACTTTTTGTGATAAATATTCAGGTCCTGTTGTAAACC